TTTAGTTTTGGTATAATTATTTATCCTCGTTCTATAGAATAGATCTAAAAGAATAGATCTAAATTCTTGTACTTGTAATATATAATAATATAACTAAATTAAATAACTAAATAATAAAAATAAAAAATAAAGAATCATAAAATAAATCCAATTTTGAAAAAAAAAAGAAAAAGTTTCTTTTTCACTAGTAATTTGGTCATATCAATATCATTTGACCCATTTTCACCTCGTGCTTTGCAATATTGGAAACATTGGGCAAAGATTCACAATAATTAACAATAGAAAATTCTATTTATATCTATTTATCTTCATTTTTTTTATTATTTATTAACCGAACCCTTTCAAAAGAGATAAAACCGTCGAATAAGAAACAAAACTCATTAAGAATTCAGAATAAAATTTTTTTTTTTCTTTTTTTTTTTGTATGGAATATACACATCAATATTCGTGGATCATACCTTTCATTCCACTTCCAGCTCCTATGTTAATAGGAGTAGGACTTCTACTTTTTCCCGCGGCAACAAAAAATCTTCGTCGTATGTGGGCTTTTCCTAATGTTTTATTGTTAAGTATTGTTATGATTTTTTCGGTCGATCTGTCTATTCATCAAATAAATAATAGTTGTATCTATCAATATGTATGGTCTTGGACTATCAATAATGATCTTTCTTTAGAGTTTGGCTATTTGATCGATTCACTTACTTCTATTATGTCAATATTAATTACTACTGTTGGAATTCTGGTCCTTATTTATAGTGACAATTATATGTCTCATGATCAAGGATATTTGAGATTTTTTGCTTATATGAGTTTTTTTAATACTTCAATGTTGGGGTTGGTTACTAGTTCGAATTTGATACAAGTTTATATTTTTTGGGAATTGGTTGGCATGTGCTCTTATCTATTAATAGGTTTTTGGTTCACACGCCCTATTGCGGCAAATGCTTGTCAAAAAGCATTTGTAACTAATCGTGTAGGAGATTTTGGTTTATTATTAGGAATTTTAGGTCTTTATTGGATAACAGGTAGTTTGGAATTTAGGGATTTGTTTGAAATATTCAATAATTTGATTTCTAATAATAATGAGGTTAATCTTTTATTTGTTACTTTATGTGCCTTCCTGTTATTTGGTGGTTCAGTTGCTAAATCCGCTCAATTTCCCCTTCATGTATGGTTACCGGATGCTATGGAAGGACCTACCCCTATTTCGGCTCTTATACATGCTGCTACTATGGTAGCGGCGGGAGTTTTTCTTGTAGCCAGGCTTCTTCCTCTTTTCATAGTTATACCTTTCATAATGAATGGAATCGCTTTGATAGGTATAATAACAGTAGTACTAGGAGCGACTTTAGCTCTTGCTCAAAAGGATATTAAGAGAAGTTTAGCCTATTCTACAATGTCTCAATTGGGTTATATGATGTTAGCTCTAGGTATGGGCTCTTACCGAGCCGCTTTATTTCATTTGATTACTCATGCTTATTCAAAAGCATTGTTGTTTTTAGGATCCGGATCTATTATTCATTCAATGGAAGCTATTGTTGGGTATTCTCCAGATAAAAGTCAAAATATGGCTCTTATGGGCGGTTTAACAAAACATGTGCCAATTACAAAAACTGCTTTTTTAGTGGGTACGCTTTCTCTTTGTGGTATTCCACCCTTTGCCTGTTTTTGGTCCAAAGATGAAATTATTAATGATAGTTGGTTATATTCATCAACTTTCGCAATAATAGCTTGTTCTACAGCAGGATTAACCGCATTTTATATGTTTCGGATCTATTTACTTGTTTTTGAGGGATATTTAAACGTTCATTTTAAAAATTACAATGGAAAAAAAAATAGCTCATTATATTCAATATCTTTATGGGGTAAAGAAGGTAAAAAAATGTTAAAAAAAAAAATTCATTTATTAGATTTATTAACAACCAATAATAATAATAAAAGGGTTTCTTTTTTTTGGAAGAAGACGCATCCACATCGCATTGATAGAAATGTAAAAAACATAACGCGGACTTTTATTGATATTGCCTATTTTGGTACTAACAACACTACTTTGTCCTATCCTTGTGAATCGGACAATACTATGTTATTTTCTATGCTTGTATTAGTATTATTTACTTTGTTCGTTGGGGCCATAGGAATTTCTTTCAATCAAGAAGGAATAGATTTGGATATATTATCCAAGTTGTTAATTCCGTCTATAGACCTTTTACATCAAAATTCAAATAATTCTGTGGATTCGTATGAATTTTTCACAAATGCAACTTTTTCGGTCAGTATAGCTTTTTTCGGAATATTTATAGCGTTTTTTTTCTATAAGCCTGTTTATTCATTTTTACAAAATTTGAACTTACTTAATTTATTTGTAAAACATCTTACTAAAAACAAAATTACAATAACAACAATAAATGTCATATATGATTGGTCATATAATCGTGGTTACATAGATGCTTTTTATGGAATATTTTTTATTGAAAGTGTAAGAAGATTAGCTAAACTAAAT